GAAGCGCCTCGTGATCGTCAACCAATTCTGTGCTTCAATATAATTACCAGGAGTAAGCGTTATAGCCTGTTTCCAATACTCAGCGGCTTGAGCGAACCAAGCCTCCGCCATTTCAGAATCTCCTTGTTGAATGGCCTGTTCTCCGCGGTCGGAATAGGCGGGTCAAGTCCCTCCCTGAGAACCGTACTTGAGAGTTTCCTACCTCATACGGCTCGACAACCAACTCTTTTGTTTTGGTGTACCAGTTTTTTAACTTTAACCTACTTTGAACTTTATATCTAATTGAATGTCTAATTGAATGAGATTTCTTATAGATATTTTGTTTTTCTTGGATTAAACAAAAGAGAGTAATTACATGAGTTTCAAACTTTCATTTTGATTTAATTAATATATTAATTAATATAATAAGTTTTATCTTTTCTCCTACCTTCAGAAAAAAAGGCATGTCCACTGTTATTAGATATTAGAATTTTCTGAAAGGTAACTATCCCGCTTTCATATAAAAATTTATATAGAATCTTTGAAAAAGACTTTTTCATACTTCATAAAAAAGAAAAAGACTTACTGTCTTTAGGATCTGATGCTACACCGCTGCTCAATACCTTAGGGGATTACTCTATTACATAAGTAGATTTCTAAGATTTATCTCATATCTCATATTATGATATAAATAAACAGCTCTTGTTGTATCGGTCCAAAACCTTTCCAATTGATCTTTACGGTGCTTCCTCTATCAATTAAATCTTTTTTTATCCATAGAGAAGTATTTAGGCATATCTAGTCTTCACTTCATATTTCGATCGATGAAGTTTATTTATTTGCTACAGCTGATAAAAAATCGTTTTGGACGATGCTTATGTAGAAAGCCCTTTTTTTGTGTTTCTAGTATTTCATTGACTAGCTGTTCTTTTTTTCTATAGTGGAGATAGTCGCACGTAATGACAGATCACAGCCATATTATTAAAAGCTTGTGGTAAAAAGGGGTTTCGTTCTAATGCCCGAAAATAATATTCTAAAGCTTTGGTATGTTCCCCATTACTTGTATGGATAAGGCCTATATTATAGAGTATATAACTTCGATCATAGGGGTCAATTTCTAGTCGCATAGCTTCATAATAATTCTGTAATGCTTCCGCATAATTTCCTTCAGATTGAGCCGACATCCGTTACGGTCGTCATTCGCTTTAACGAATTCTCCGTTTCAGAACCGTATGTGAGATTTTCATCTCATACGGCTCCTCCTTTAGGTGCATAATGAAAATAATATATGTAAAAATGTGATGTCATTATGAACTAAGCGGGGCTAATGTTTTTACAAGAAATCCCTAGCCAACCTTCTTGCAAAAGCTCTTTTCTTACTACCAAGTGGGTTCATGCTAGATAAAAATAAAAAAGGAAACTCTAAAAATTTCTTTGTTCTCAACGCCCCTAAATTTCCAGGAATTAGTCACTTCAACAGTCTTCAATGGTTATACGGGTATCCAAAGTACGAACGAGATGGATGTTTATTGTTCCAACCATGTTAATTAGTCCCAATCCCAACGAAGAAGAAGAAAGAAAGGGAATCATTTTTAAGAAAGTTTTTGTGTTGTTGATTTCTCGGCGTAGTGCTTCTTCCCCTATGCCTCCTATTCGTATATTGTATTAGTGTAGTAGGATTGATCTGTAATACGGGAACCATAGGTAAAAACCTTTTGCTCAATACTATAATTCACAATTGAAGCATCTAAGGCTGCATTAATCGTGGATACATGACAGAAGGGATTGTTTTTTTTATATTATAAACTTCACCTTCAAAAGCGTAGATTTTTTTTCAATACTCGTTTTTCTTTCTATTCCAATCCAAATCGACGAGAAAAAAAAAAAAATGATAATCAAATCACACCATCTCTGTAATAAGTAAATGCCTCTTTTTCTCCGGAAGTTGTCGGAATGACTCGTAATAAGATATCGGCTACAATTGTAAAGGTTTTATCAATAAAATTTCCATTTATACGCGATCTTGGCATAGGTAGTAATCCACTCTCTAACTCTTTTTATTTCCTTTACCTTTTCTTTTGTGAGAAAATTTTCTCACAAACAAAGGAATTGTATAGTACGAACTAACATAAAAGCGGACTCATTAAAAAAAACCTTCTATCTACTTACAATTTTTCCGGTCAAAAAGGTATCTATTAAGCATAATCTAAAAAACGATGAATAACTCGCTATTCACCCAGATACTCAGTCATAATCCTGATGTCGGAGAGATGGCCGAGTGGTTGAAGGCGTAACATTGGAACTGTTATGTAGACTTTTGTTTACCGAGGGTTCGAATCCCTCTCTTTCCGTACTTTCAACTAATTCACCAATCTTACGTGATTGACCCCAATGTATCAAATCCAATAAAAAAGAATAGATATAAAATCTACCTTGTTTTGATTTTGAAATAGATTCTCTATTCCCAATTTCTTTCATATGAAAAATGCTGGGAAGAGCAAACAAGGGATCCAAATCTCCCTACCAATCTATGATACATGAATAGGAAAAAGATTCCTCGACAAAATCCCTTACCTTGTGCCTTTTTATTTTTAATGGCAAAGGGGAGTTGTCCGAACTCTTGTTTTTAGTAATTTTTTTTACTTAAGTTAGGTTTATTAAGTCTGTCGAGAGTAATATTCTACGACAAGCAATTCATTTATTTTCAAACCGACGCATTTCCTATCTATTATTTGATTGACTAACCCTTCATATTGGAATGTGTGAAGAGTCAGATGGTTTGGCAATTCCTCAGGGGCAGATGAATCAAGAAGATTTTGAACCAAAGTTCTAGAGTTTTGTTCATCCTTCACTGTAATAATATCTCGGGGTTTGCAGCGATAACTTGGTATATCAACTATACGACCATTAACTAAAATATGTCCATGATTAACTAATTGGCGCGCTTGAGGAATAGTCAAAGCCATACCCAATCGAAAAAGGATGTTATCCAAACGCATTTCAAGTAATTGTAGTAAAACTTGACCTGTTGACCCCTTGGCTTTTCCGGCGATACGCACATATTTAAGTAATTGGCGTTCTGTAAGACCATAATGAAAACGCAATTTTTGTTTTTCTTCTAAACGAATACGATATTGAGATTTTTTTACGGAGCGTGATTGGTTTCTAAGATCGCTTCCTGCCTTAGGCCTTTTACTAGTTAGTCCCGGTAAAGCCCCCAGACGGCGTATTTTTTTAAAACGAGGCCCTCGGTAACGTGACATAAAGACTCCTTTTTTTTATTGAAATTGTACAAAACTAAATAAAATTAAAACTGAACTAAATGATAATGATAAATGACGTGAAATACACTCCAATAAACTATTGGAATACAAAGAGTAAGAAGATATATTCTCTCAATATACAGATTTTTTTTATTGTATATACAATATATATAAATCAAATAAATCACAAAAATTTTCCTTTATTTTCTTTATTTATTTTGCAAAGATCGAACTCTTTTAGCCAATATATATTCCTATATGGAAGTTTATATGACATAATATAAATGGAGTGGTAACTCTTGGAAAAAGGTCAAAGAAGTCTTTTCAATCTTCTTTGATTTTGAAAGTACATTAAAAATCATGTAAAAAAACGAAAAAATATGGAAAAGCCGGCTATCGGAATCGAACCGATGACCATCGCATTACAAATGCGATGCTCTAACCTCTGAGCTAAGCGGGCTCAAATAAAATAGCGCATGCATACAAATTCACTAAACTACTAGATCGTATCAATTAACTATTCTATTAATATTTTTCCTTATCTATTTAGAATTAATCATATTCTATATATTCTAGAACAGAATATAGCTCAAATAAATAGTGACTATCATTAAATAAATAAAACATAACCTTAATTAATAGAATATAGCAGTATATTGACTTTCGAATTTTGATTTCATTAGTTTCTAAATAAGAAAATCTTAATTAGATCAGAAATCTTTTTTTTTTTTTTCTATCTATTTTTTTCTATCTATCTATTCTATATAGTATAGAATAGTATAGAATTATTAGAATTTCAAATTTACGAAGTAGACTTAGAATTTTTTCCATTGCACATTGTAGAATTCTAAGTTTCAATAATAATAATAAATTTCTTTTCATGAAAGTAAAAAAAAAGAATCGACCGTTCGACTATTTCTGAAAATTTAAGACAAAGATGAAAAAAAGAAGAACATATATATGTTATGTAATATATAACCATATTGAATTGCAAATACAAAAATGATAGAATCTTTATTGATTAGACTAAATCAATATGGATGGAGCTCAAAAAAATAAAAGAAGATAACAAAGACATAAAATAAGTATCTATAATGTAATGAATCCCAAGGTTTCGGCATAAGAAAAAAAGGAAAGACATCATAATGAGATCCTAAAAAAGGGGATATGGCGGAATTGGTAGACGCTACGGACTTAATTGGATTGAGCCTTGGTATGGAAACCTACTAAGTGATAACTTTCAAATTCAGAGAAACCCTGGAATTAACAATGGGCAATCCTGAGCCAAATCCTGGTTTACGCGAATAAACCGGAGTTTACAAAGCGCGAAAAAAGGGATAGGTGCAGAGACTCAATGGAAGCTGTTCTAACAAATGGAGTTCACTACCTTGTGTTGATAAAGGAATCCTTCGATCGAAACTTCAAATCAAAAAGGATGAAGGAGAAAAACCTATATTGTATAAATTTAGGTAACACAAAACGATCTCAAAAATGACGACCTTAATCTCGATTTCTATTTTTTTATAAACAAAATCGAAATGTTGTGAATCAATTCGAAGTTTAAGAAATAATATTTATTGATCAAATGATTCACTTCATAGTCTGATAGATCCTTGATGGAACTTAATTAATCGGACGAGAATAAAGATAGAGTCCCATTTTACATGTCAATACTGACAACAATGAAATTTATAGTAAGATGAAAATCCGTTGACTTTTAAAATCGTGAGGGTTCAAGTCCCTCTATCCCCAGCTCTACTCCCCGAAAAGGTTGACACCTTACCTTTTTTTCGTTATTATTTATTTGAATTATTTAGAATCTATATCATTTTTCATTTTCAAACTTAGAAAGTCTTCTTTTATTTATAAAATCCAAGAAATTCCCGGTCCACAACTTTTTGAATTTACTACTTTTGAGTTTCTTTTCATTGACATAGACCTAAGTCATATATTAAAATGATACTGATACTTCAGTAGATGATACTTCGGTAATGGTAGACATAGCTTAATTGCGGGGGACTTAAAATCCTTGTGTCACCATTCGGAAAAGCAAGATGATACTTCGGTAATGGTCGGCATAGCTTTTTTGCGGGGGACTGAAAATCCTTGTGTCACCATTAGGAAATAGGAAAAGCAAGATGATACTTCAGTAGATGATACCTCAGTAATGGTGGACATAGCTTTTTTGCGGGGGACTGAAAATCCCTGTGTCACATCATAACGATCCTTCAGTAATGGTAGACATAGCTTAATTGCGGGGGACTGAAAATCCCTGTGTCATATGATAATGATCCTTCAGTAAAGGTAGACATAGCTTAGTTGCATAGGACTCGAAATCCTCGTTTCACCATTAGGAAAACGAGGATGATACTTCAGTAGATGATACCTCAGTAATGGTGGCCATAGCTTTTTTGCGGGGGACTGAAAATCCTTGTGCCACCATTCGTAAAACGAGGATGATCCTTCGCCGGGATAGCTCAGTTGGTAGAGCAGAGGACTGAAAATCCTCGTGTCACCAGTTCAAATCTGGTTCTTGGCATAGGATTTATTAATTTTGATAAGTTTCTATTCTTCAAATTAAACGTATCTTTAGTAAAAAAAGTGCAATTATCCCTTATCCCCTCTCTTTTTTTGTTCATGTTGTGGATCCAGCCGTTCAAAAAGAATGTATAATACTTGATACATAATACATATCCGAAAGGAAAGGTTAAATGAGTTCCGTTGAATCAAACAAGTAAAAAAAGGTCTATATGTATAGTATACTATAGTATCTATAGTTGAAGGGCAAAAATACCCCAAGATTCATTAGATACAATAGAAATAGAATTGTATCCCCCCCCCTTCATTTATTGCTTTCCGATCTTATTTATTCATTCCCAGTTATGTGACTAAAGTTGACTAAGTTATGTGCGCGATACAAAGTTCATAATGCAGAACTCTTTTGTTTAGTTCATCCTATTGGCTCGGCTTTTACGAAATAAAAAAAGTATCTTTCAATCAAGCTATCTCTAATAATATCAACGAGACCTCAACTGTTCTGTTTGTTTGATCTAAAAAAGAATCGAATTCCAAATATTCCGTGAAGGTCTGGAGTTCTAGAAGCTAAGGCTCATTTTTTATCATTCAATAAGCATCTTGTATTTCATAAAAATTGGGGGCAATATAATCCTTACGTAAAGGCCACCCTATCCAACTTTCGGGCATTAGGATCCGTTTCAGTCGTGGATGGCTATCATAAGTGATTCCTAACATATCATAAGATTCCCGTTCTTGAAAATCCGTACTTTTCCAAACCCAGAAAACGGATGGAATTCTAGGATTACTCCTGTGAGTAAATACTTTTATGCAGACTTCTTCCGCTTGATTAACACCATATTCTATTCTCGTAAGATGATACACGCTGGCTAAGAGGCCACCTGGTGCCACATCATAGGCACATTGCGAACGTAAATAATTGTAACCATATACATATAAAATTACAGCAATAGAATGCCAATCTTCGGGCTTTATTTGTAAAGTCTCTATTCCTTGATAATCGAAGCCCAACGATCTATGAACCAGCCCGCGTTTGGCTAGCCAAACGGACAAAGTGCCCTGCATCTTTTTTATTTCCCCCACACCTTTTTTATATAAAATTAAGTTTTTCACATTTACCATGAGTTCTAATTTATGAAGATTTTTTTCTTATTCTCTAAAAGCCTCCCTAATTCACTAATTCGTGGGACGATACTGGACTTTTGTATTTAAAAAATTTTTCAGTAGAGATCTCTGAAGTAGATGATGGTGGATAGAGTAATTCTTGATCATAATTTCCAATATGCGGACTGCGTACAACAAAAAACTTGTGATTGGTAGTAAAACACCGATTACCCTGTTGAGGTCTAATTCGATCCTTATAGATTTCTCTAGCTATTTTCTTACGAAGCTTTGTTATAGCGTCTATAACAGCCTCTGGTTTAGGTGGACAACCCGGCAAATAGACATCTACAGGAATTAGCTTATCAACTCCTCGAACAGTACTATAAGAATCGGTACTGAACATCCCCCCCGTAATTGTACACGCTCCCATAGCAATAACATACTTTGGTTCAGGCATTTGTTCATATAATCGCACTAAAGAAGGAGCCATTTTCATTGTTACTGTACCTGCTGTTAAAATAAGGTCCGCCTGTCTAGGACTCGATCTTGGTACTAACCCATAACGATCAAAGTCAAATCGGGAGCCTATTAATGAGGCAAATTCAATGAAACAACAACTGGTACCATAAAGAAGCGGCCATAGGCTGGAAAGTCTTGACCAATTTGAAAGATCATTTAACGTAGTTGAAATAACGGAATTTTTTGTTGTTCGATCAAGTACGGGAAACTTAATGGAATTCATAATTGTTTCAATGGTTTTTTTTACTTTTTTTTTTTTTTTTTTATTGTACAAGTATTCGGGAAACGAACTAAGACCACTCCAATGCTCCTTTTCGCCATGCATAAACTAAACCAAGAATTAGGATAAGCACGAAAATGAAAGCTTCTATAAAAGCAGATGCCCCCAGTACATCGAAACTCATTGCCCACGGATACAGAAAAACAGTTTCAACATCAAAAACAACAAAAACTAGAGCAAACATATAATAACGGATTCTAAATTGTAACCAAGCATCCCCGATCGGTTCTATACCTGATTCATAACTAGAAAGTTTCTCCGGCCCCTTCCTAATTGGAGATAAAACTCCGGAAATTAGAAATGCCAAAACAGGAATAGCACTTGATATTAGTAAAAATGCCCAGAAAATATCATATTCGTAAAGCAGAAACATAGACGAACTCCTATGAATGTGGAAAAAATACCCGCTTAGTCAATTCCAATCGGAGTGGATTGGGCAAGGGATATAGAACTCTTGAGTCAAAAAAAAATTCAGGTTAATCGAATCATTTATTTTCGTTTGGTTGCTGTGGTAGACGTCTCATTTTAAGATTTATTAATTTCGTATTTTCAGTACACTTATTACTTAATAGTTCCATGTTTCTATTACTAATAGTTTCTAATATTAATAATATAATATTAATCTGATTAATAACTAGTAATTTTTTTTTATTTCTGTTTATGTTTAAAAAAACATTTTCGAAAAATCTCTTCGTTTTTAAAATGATGACGTATCAAAAAATCCAGTAAGACTTTACCATACTCATCTTACTTAGTATTAGATAGATTTAATTTTGGTTGAATTTAATTAGATTTCTGTTTTTATTTTTAAACAAGGCCGTGTCATAAAAAAAGTAACCAAGATTGGGTGGGGATACAAAAAAAGAAAGTCTTAGGAACTTTTTGATTGTAGCTAGTGAACGAGGAAAATTCATATAAAAAAATTACAACTATGAAAATTAATGAAGAAAAAAGTTGATTCTAAATTAAAAAAATTAGAAAAAAGTATCTATCTAGATATATCGATAGATAGTGGTTGGCTCCATTGAAATAAAATTTAATTTTCCGTTTTATTCTGAACGATCCCCAGGACTTATGGTTTTTGGTATGAAAATTTTTTTTATGAACCGAGCAATTAAAAGTAACCTGTTATAAATAAAGAATACAATAAAAAGTAAAAAAAATTATCCAATTATTTGGATTTTAATGTGATTTATTAGAATGAATTTCTTAGTTAGGGCTATACGGACTCGAACCGTAGACCTGCTCGGTAAAAGAGTTCGAACTTATTATTATCAAAATGATTCGAACTCTTTCAAAGACCCAACATGCATTTTTTTTTGCATTGGGCTCTTTCATTAACTGATCTTTGGATCAGTTAGTCTACCATATTTTTTCTTAAAAAAAAGATAAGAAATGGTTCCAAGTACTCTGATTGATTATTTTTAAATTCTAATACAATACAGAAGAACTACCAAAGTGTTTCAAAAAAGGGTTCTCTTGACGTAGGTTTGCTTTTGGTCTAGATCAACTTAAGTTAAATATAGTCTCTAACATCCTGATTAAAAAATCAAACATGAAACTTGATACACCTTAAGGTTCATAGGACGAAAAGATTATTTTTGAGTTCCTTATACTCATTCTACCTAGCATTGAGTAGACTGGGTATTCACCCTATCAATATCTCAAATCAATGATGGGTTCTATTCATTCCCTACCTAACGGGGTACTTTAATAGGACCTAATGTCAGGCTGTTGTTCTCCTCTTTTTTCCTAAAAAAAAGTCATGGAGTAAGACATCGATTTCTTAATAAGATCAATCAATTAGTTTGATTGCGTGATGGACTCCTCTGAAAAACTTTGGCGCACGTGTAAACGAGGTGCTCTACCTAACTGAGCTATAGCCCTTGTGTTTGTGATACACATTTTATCTTATCATGTAGATAATTTCTTGTCAAGATTAATATTACATGATTGAACATTATATCTCTTTGATCTCGTTGTTTATTGGTATTGCTTAGAAATAATATTGGATTTATAATCCTATCGATGTGATAGGTATCCCCTTTCCTTCTCTTTACGATGATAAATAACCTACTTAACTCAGTGGTTAGAGTATTGCTTTCATACGGCAGGAGTCATTGGTTCAAATCCAATAGTAGGTATAACTTATTAGACACCATGATCAATGGTGTCTAATAAGTTTTTGTAACCAGCTTTTTTTATTTTATTGTTTTTCTCGCTTTTCGATCCTATTTTTTTTATACATTCTTTTTTTTTTTTTACACGTCAGCTAGTTACAAAATCAAATCGTATTGAGAGCCTCGACTCGTGTCCGAGCTCGTCTGAGAGCTAGATTAGCCTCAATTGTCTGTCTCTTACCTTCAGCTTTTCTCAAGTTAGCTTCTGCTATTTCAAGAGTTTGCTGAGCTTCTTGTGGATCAATGTCACTATTCTTCTCTGCATCATTTACTAAAATAGTGATTTCATTATTGCCTATTCTAGCAAAACCGCCCATCAGAGCCATCGTTAACCATTGGTTAGTAAGGCGTATTTTCAAAATACCTATATCAACAGCTGTGGCAATCGGCGCGTGGTTCGGTAATACACCAATTTGTCCACTATTAGTAGATAAAATGATTTCTTTTACTTCTGAATCCCAAACAATTCGATTCGGAGTCAGTACACAAAGATTTAAGGTCATTTCTTCAATTTACTCTCCATTTCTAAGTTTGTAGCCTTCGCAGTAGCTTCATCGATGTTACCCACTAAGTAAAAGGCCTGTTCAGGAAGAGAATCAAATTCTCCGGAAAGGATCAATTTAAACCCTCTAATTGTTTCCGCTAGACCAACATATTTTCCCGGAGAACCTGTAAATACTTCTGCTACGAAAAAGGGTTGTGATAAGAAACGCTCAATTTTTCGTGCTCTTGCTACGGTTAAGCGATCCTCTTCGGATAATTCGTCCAACCCCAGGATAGCTATAATGTCCTGAAGCTCCTTGTAACGTTGTAAAGTTTGCTTTACTTGTTGCGCAGTTTCATAATGTTCCTCGCCAACGATTCGAGGTTGTAGCATAGTTGACGTTGAATCTAAAGGATCTACCGCTGGATAGATACCTTTGGCAGCTAATCCTCTTGATAGTACGGTAGTCGCATCTAAATGTGCAAATGTGGTGGCAGGAGCGGGGTCAGTCAAATCATCTGCAGGTACATAAACTGCTTGAATAGAGGTTATGGACCCCTTTTTTGTAGAAGTAATTCTTTCTTGTAAAGTACCCATTTCGGTACTAAGGGTGGGTTGATAACCCACAGCAGAAGGCATTCTACCCAATAAGGCGGATACCTCGGATCCTGCTTGTACGAAACGGAAGATATTGTCGATAAATAGAAGTACGTCTTGCTCATTAACATCTCGGAAATATTCTGCCATAGTTAAGGCAGTCAGACCAACTCTCATACGAGCTCCTGGTGGTTCATTCATCTGACCATAGACTAGGGCCACTTTGGATTCCGCAAGATTTTGTTCATTAATGACTCCAGATTCTTTCATTTCCATGTAAAGATCATTTCCTTCACGAGTCCGTTCGCCTACTCCACCAAATACGGATACACCACCATGAGCTTTAGCAATGTTGTTGATCAATTCCATAATTAGTACTGTTTTACCCACGCCAGCCCCACCGAATAGTCCAATTTTTCCCCCACGACGATAAGGGGCCAAAAGATCTACTACTTTAATTCCTGTTTCAAAAATTGATAATTTTGTATCTAATTGTATAAAAGCAGGCGCGGATTTATGGATAGGAGATGTTGTGCGAGTATCGACAGGACCTAAATTATCAACGGGTTCCCCAAGCACGTTGAAAATTCGTCCTAGAGTCGCTCCGCCGACTGGAACACTTAGAGGATTTCCCATATCAACCACGTCCATTCCTCTCTTTAAACCCTCTGTCGCACTCATAGCTACAGCTCTAACTCGATTATTTCCTAATAATTGCTGTACTTCACAAGTCACATTAATTTCTTGACCAAGAGTATCTCGACCCTTAACCACCAGAGCATTGTAAATATTAGGCATTTTGCCCGGGGGAAAGGCTACATCCAGTACCGGACCAATGATTTGAGCGATACGTCCCAGGTTTTTTTTTTCACGTATCGAAACCTCTGGATCCGAAGTAGTAGGATTTGTTCTCATAATAAAAAAATATGTTAAATTTTGTTGCGAAATTTTTCGAATAAAGAAAAAATCTTCGATAGCAAATTCATCGGTTAATTCAATAAAAAATGGGAGTAAGCGCTCGATTTCGTTGGTACCACCCAAGCGGATGTGGAATTCAATTTTTTACTTATTCAATGAAGGAATAGTCATTTTCAAGCTCAACTAACTGAAACCTAGTTTTAAAATAAAAAATATATGAATAAAAAATTTTTTTGCGGAAAGTCTTTGATTTATTTATCATAATAGAATAGGCAAGCCTTTGTTTTATCTTTTATCTAGCGAATTCTAAACGGAACTTTAGTTATGATTCATTATTTCGATCTCATTAGCCTTTTTTTTTCATATTTTCATTTTAGCATATCCGGTTATGCGTCCCATTTATTCATCCCTTTAGCAACCCCCCCCCCACCCTCTTGTTTTTCATTTTCATGGATGAATTCCGCATATTGTCATATCTAGGATTTACATATACAACATATATTACTGTCAAGAGTGATTTTATTAATATTTTAATATTAAATATTTGGATTTATAAAAAGTCAAAGATTCAAAACTTGAAAAAGAAGTATTAGGTTGCGCTATACATATGAAAGAATATACAATAATGATGTATTTGGCGA